GCCAAAAAGTGACAAGATAAAATTTCCATTTATTCGTGAAAATATATGTCCCTTTTGAAGCCAGAATGGATCTTCTTTGATACCTAATATAATGCATGAAAGGTTCCTTAAGCAACCACGGGTTTGCCCGAAGATCCTTAATCTTGACAAAGACGTTCACAAGACGTTCTATTTTTATATAGAAATAGATTCGTTCAAGAAGAACTCCATAGGATGTTGATCGTAAATGAAAAGATTGGTTACGTAGAAAGACGAAAATAGATTCATATTCACATACATGAGAATTATATAAGAATAAGAATAATCTTTTATTTTTTTTTGAAAAAGAGGAACTCGCTTTCTTTGGAGTAATAAGACTATTCCAATTACAATATTCGTTGAGAAAGACTCGTAATAAATGCAAGGAGGAAGCATCTTTTACCCAATAGCGAACGATTTGAACCAAGATTTCCACATGGACAGGGTGAGGTATTACTATATCTAACACAAAATTGAAATGTGGAAAATTGTCCTCTAAAAAGGGAAATATTGAATGAATTGATCGTAAATTCTGAGATTTTACTATCTTGTTTGTTTCCCCTTCTAGACAAGACAGTAATTGTAAAGAAAATGGAATTTCGACAATAAAAGCAAACCCTTCGGATATGATTTGAGAATAGAAATTATGGTTGCGCGCCCAAAATAGATTTTGGGTAGAATCATTAGGAGAAATAAGAAAATGATTCTGTTGATACATTCGAGTAATTAAGCGTTTCACGGTTAGTAAACTGGATTTCTTGTCATAACCCAGATTTTCCGATAAAATAGATCTACTCAAAGCACGATTATGAGCAAATGCATAAATATACTCCTGAAAGATAAGTGGATATAGGAAGTTATGTTGTTGAGATCTCTCTAGCTGTAAATATCTTTGGATTTCCTCCATTTGAAATTAGATTTGAATCAAAGGTAGAAGATTTGGGGGGTTATCAAATGATACATAGTGCGATACAGTCAAAACAAGATATTCTGTAAAAATGGATACCTCGGGGACAGGTAAACTTATCAACAGATTCTCTACCCTCTCCTTTTTCCATACATTTCATTTAATCTGTCTATGTTTATGTTATAGAATAACAAGATGGTTAGAAATCTTTTATTTTTTAAACCTAATCGCTCTTTTGATTTCGGAAAAAACTTTATTTATCAATATACTGCTTCTTTTACACACACATCTTCATTCCATAATGGAGAATGTCAATAGTTAGGATTCATTAAAAAAAAAAATGGAATCCACTCGTGGAGGGAGAAGTGCTTCCCGTATCAGGCACTAATTTATTTTTAACGTCTAGTTAGATCGGGGAATTATTCAAATTAAGAACAGAAGCTGGTTGCTTTTTCTTTCTGATAATTAATTGAAGTCACAGGGCTTCTATCCATTTATTAATTCGACCCAACTTTATTTTGTTCCGTTCCAAGAATTCGAACAAGGTTTTGTACCAATTCGATAAGAATGAAATATCCTCAGAACTCTCCATTGATACGACATGCTCTTTTTTCCGTTTATTCCCTTTCCGGATCAGTCGCGGTCTTCCAAAGTTTACCAAGGGTACGGACGAATTCGTCACTTCATCCAAATGTGTAAAAGATTCTAGCCGCACTTAAAAGCCGAGTACTCTACCGTTGAGTTAGCAACCCGAAGAAAACGTAGATTAAACAAAACTTCAACAAAGGATGTATAGATAAAATAAAAATTAATTGAATTTAAACAAAGAGAAAAGATATTATACAAGCTAATCAAACCTTTGAGTTAACAACTCTAAAAAAACAGATTTGATAATGGATTCAAAACATAAAAATGAATTGATTAGATGAAAATACAAGAAATTGTCAGATAAAATAAAAGAAAAAAAAAAAAAGAGAGAGAATTGTCAAAATGGATAGAGCATCTCTTATGTTATGTAGCTTTGTTTCAAACCTCTTTTATCAAAGAAAGCATCATTTGAATAAGAGAAAGGAACAAAATGATGGGACAAAAATAAATAGACCCGGCTCGCTTATCACGATGAATTATATTTGTTCAATACACTGTTGTCAATATAAATGTTGAGAAAAGAATACAGTAGAAAAAAGAAATTGCATTCAAATCCTTTTTGAAATTAAAAGAATTTCACTTTCACAACGGAATACAATAATATTCAAAATTGTCTTGGATTGACGCTAGATATCTAATATACATAGATAGAAAAAGTATAAATGGAAGAATAAAAAAGGAAGAATTAAAAAAAAATATCGGATTTTTGAGTCCCTAATGCTAATGTATTTCATCAATCTAAGTAGAATAAGCAAAGTAGATTCCTTCTTGTTGGTTAGTCGAGTTCCAATGAAAACCAAACAATTAAAGGAAATGCCAAAATTGGATATTGATAAGATCCATAAATTTGGTCATTCTAGACCATCTAGACCATCAGATTCGGCGGAAACTATGATAAATAAATATGAATACGGCAGAAAAAAATAAAAAGGGGGCAAGTAGAAAAAAAAAATTAGACAAAGTTATATACAAGTCGCTACTCCCCCTGGTATTTCTTTAATTGAATTTCATTTGATTAGGTTGATTAGGCGGAAGTTCCTTAAAAACTTCCGCTTTATTTAAAAGATTCTGAACAGTTCCTGTGGGTTGAGCACCCTTTTCAAGGAAATATAGAATAAGAGGAACATTTAAATAAGTTTTATTCTTCATTGGATCATAAAAGCCCACCTTTCTAAGATCTTTTCCTTCTCTTCGGGATCGAACATCAATTGCAACGATTCGATAGATAGCTCATTGGGATAGATATAGATGAACAATACCTCCCCTAGAACCGTATAGGAAGGTTTCTCCTCGTACGGCTCGCGAAAAAATGATTTGATTCGAATTTTGTCTATATATGCAATTCTAAAAAATGAAATGACAAATGGGCCCATAAAAAAAAAGTAGACTATGATTTCAGTCTTTTTTTCTTCCTGAAAATGAAAAAGAAACATTCGTACTCATAACTCAAGTTGGATAATTCTCAAATAGTTCAAAAGAAAAATCTTTAGTCAATTTAATTTATTGAGTAGTCTTGACTCCCCTTTGTTTGTCTCGTTTAAACCATTTCAAATTCTATTTCGATTCTTTAGCCCGATCCAGTTATTGAGACGATCCAGAAAATTTAAAGGGTATTTCCTTGTTCTTAGATCCTTTCCTTATTTTAAATCATTGGGTTTAGACATTACTTCGGTGCTTCTTAATCGTTTCAAAAAAAAATGGCAGCAACATACCCCCTTTTGATTTCTTTCGATCAAAGAATCCTATGGACAGTCGATTCCCGCGCGATACACTTTGAATCAAAAATTGGAATCAATTTCAACAAGTTTTGCTTTTGAATTGGAAACTTGCTCGAATTGGATCCTTTCGATTCCTATATATGTTCGATATATTTACGAAGTTGTTCCTCCAATTGATTGTCATTAACCCTAGATCCTTGCCCCCGAGAAATGAATTAATACTTTCTATTCGAGCTCCATCATCGACTATTTACAACCCAACAAAAAATGAAGGGTTCGGGTGTAACAGAACAAACAATGTCGATCCGAGAGCACCCCTATTCTTAGACAAATCAAAAATGGTGGATGTAAAAATCCACAGCGGATCCTGTCTTTCAAGTCGCACGTTGCTTTCTACCACATCGTTTCAAACGAAGTTTTACCATAACATTCCTCTCATTTTGAACCGGTATGAAATTGATTCAATTGTGGAATCATGAATAGTCACTGGTTCAGCTGTACATAGACATCATAATCTAGACTTTCTAATCTAGACTTTCTAATCTAGACTTTTCTTCTATATATGAATATATATGTAGAACGATTTTTATGAAAAAGTCTTAGCAAGACAGCATTTTTAACATACACAAACATACATAAATAATAGATAGATCCGAGAAAAAAATAGAAATAGCGAAACGAATAACTTTTTGAATCTGCATCTTCAAGTGACTCAATAGGATAGATTAAATGATTTCCTACTTTTTCAAAGATTCCACGTGCAAGGAATAATCAAAAAAATATTTTTAATTGAAATTGAAAAAGTTTCCTATTTCTACAGCATTCTTATTTAATTTGAAGAAAAGTGGACAATCAAAATCACTTTAGGAAGACCGGTCTTTCTTTTTGAATTGACTCATCACTGATTTAATTTCAAATAGAAATTTGAAATAAATCAAAGAAAAGAAGAAAGAAATCTATTTTTTTCATGAGATGTCTAAAAAAATGATGTAAGTTCAGATTTGAATCTATATTCTTTATCATCTGATTACGAAAATCAAAATAGAAAAAAAGGGGGGTTCATATCTATCAGATAGACTGAACAATTGTTACTGTTCTAGATATTCTAGATTCTAGAATATCTAGAATTAAAGTTTAAAGAATTTAAGGATTACAGATATTTTTAGATATTTTTCACAAAAAACAAAAAAAAAATTCTTGTCATTGAAATAGAATGATACGTACTATATAAGCATAAGCGAAACATTTCCTCATTTTATATGATTATATTATATGATTGATATGGATTTGGTTTAATTTGAATAATATAATTATAATATAGGGTTGATTAATATCGACTAGTGATAAAGTGAATCCAAAGGGATAGGATAAATCACCGCCGCCTCAATCATTAAATCGATTTCCAATTTTTCATTAGAGTCAAACACGAAATACCTATTAGATTCAAAGAAAAAACATCAGCTCCATAACATATTTCTATATAATATGGAACTTGATCATTTGTTAATGAAATTCGAGCAAACACAGATATTCAAATTAATATGGATTAACTCCTACCCACTTCCCTATTTCGTTCTATGGGAATAATGGAGCATAAAAATGGACTGCGCTGGGACGGAAGGATTCGAACCTCCGAATAGCGGGACCAAAACCCGTTGCCTTACCACTTGGCCACGCCCCATTTCCATTTCTAATCGGCACTAAGAAACAATAATATTGGTATTGCTTGTTTGTCAATTCCAGTCCAAATATCTATGAATCAATTGGTACTAGGATTTTGATATATATAGATATAGAATTCAACTTAATTTATTGATCATTACATAGAATTCAATTAAGATATTGTATGAAAGTATGATTTCTTCTATTCTCCTTTGAGAATTGGAGGATTTTTGGTTGGGTGGATTCAAAGAAAAAGAAGGTTTTTTTCTAACTTACTTATTTTCTTTTTCCTTATATCAAAAACGCAATCAAAATGCAATTATCTCCAAGAACAAAATGTCTGTTATGCTTAATATCGTTAGTTTGATCTGTATTAGTATTAATTCTACCCTTTATTCGAGTAGTTTTTTCTTCGGCAAATTGCCCGAAGCCTACGCTTTTTTGAATCCAATCGTAGATGTTATGCCAGTCATACCTGTGCTTTTTTTTCTCTTAGCCTTTGTTTGGCAAGCTGCTGTAAGTTTTCGATGAGATCCTGAATAATAATATCCTAGAAAATGTACGATTTACTCGATAAAAAAAAATTCTAACAATTGAAAAAATAACATAAGTTTTAGAGTATGAACCCTAGATTCACACACTGAAATTCGTGGACAGTCGCCAAAACCCAGGCTTACCCCATTTCCGCATTTTTGACCCCCTTTCCAGTGAAAGACCCTAACCCTATTAGGGTCTCCCACAATAGAATATCTAATAATGAAAAACAAATGAATTTGCGACAATGGATTTTTAGAAAAAACCGAATTTCTTTTTATTTAGGATATGTGGTAGAAAAATAGAAGATCTATTCTCTTTTTTTTTTTCAAAAAAACCATCTTGGAGATTGTGTAATGCTTACTCTGAAACTCTTTGTTTATACCGTAGTGATATTTTTTGTGTCTCTCTTTATCTTTGGATTCCTATCTAATGATCCAGGGCGAAATCCTGGACGTGAAGAATAAAATACAGGGGGTTTTCCTTTGTTTTGGTTAATTTTAAAATTTTCTTAGGATTTTATCTATTCTACACGTTTCACTAAGATTTTCAAAATGAAAAAAAAAACGAAATCAATTCATCAACAGAAACGGAAAGAGAGGGATTCGAACCCTCGGTACGAATAATTCGTACAACGGATTAGCAATCCGACGCTTTAGTCCACTCAGCCATCTCTCCCAACTGAAAAAGATAATTACTACATTACACATAATGTAAGGAATCCTTGTTCTTTCTCTATTCTATTATATATATAGATTATAGATCCACAAATCGGGAATTTCCTTTATCCAAAAGATGGGCTCGACCGCGCGAACAATTGAACTAAAAAAAAAATAAGCAAGACCCCTTTGTCTTGATTTTGTTCGAAAGGCCCTTCTTTATTCTCACGGCCCGGCCCGGTCAGTACCTAGCCGGGCTCTTTTTTTTTTGTTCCAACGAATTCTAGATAAATAATGATTTATCTGATTTGAAAACAAAAAGACTTTTTTTTTATTATATATATATTTAATTGATATATATTTAATTGAATATTTTATATTCAAGCAACAAAAAAAAGAAGAAAGACTATTTACATTCTTTTTCTTGTTCTATTTTACCCAACTAAAAAAGAAACTATCGATTCTTCCACAATGCATTTTTCTGTTATGATTTTACTGTTTTTTTTTATCCGTATCTATCTTCTTCAGCAAAAGGGAAAACTTTATTTATTTAATTTAAATTAAATGAAGCCTTTTTCCAGAATCTCATTAAATTAGGATCTCCCCGCAAAAAAGTGCAATTGATGATTCTTTGATGATCCTATCTTGTTCGACAAAAGGTCCATTTGTATACAATAATCCTATTGTAGCGGGTATAGTTTAGTGGTAAAAGTGTGATTCGTTCTATTAACCTTTAATAGTTAAAGGGTCTTTCGGTTTTATTAATATTCCGACCAAAAACTTTATTTCTTAAAAGGATTTAATCCTTTACCTCTCAATGAGAAATTCGAGAAAAAAAAAGACGAATTCTCGTGATTTGTATCCATGAGTCACTTATAAATTGAAAAGTTGGATTATGAAATTGCGAAACATAATTTTTGAATTGGACCAAAACTTCCAATTGAATAAGTATGAGTAAAGGATCCATGGCAGAAGATAGAAAGTAAATTTCGAATCGTAACTAAATCTTCCCATTTTTCTTTCTAAAGAAAGAATTTGGAGCAAAATAGCTATTCAACGATGACTTTGGTTTACTAGAGACATCGGCGTATTGTTTTAGCTCGGTGGAAACAAAATCCTTTTCCTTAGGATCTTCTCAAATAGAAATAGAGAACGAAGTAACTAGAAAGATTGTTAGAATGACCTTCTTCTAGAAGGATCATCTAGAAAGCAATTCATTTTGTTTGTATTCAAACAAAAAGCTGACGTAGGTGTTATGGGTATAATTTTGTTCATTTTGTTCACATCTTAAATATACGAATTTACTGATATTCCATAAAGGAGCCGAATGAAACCAAAGTTTCATGTTCGGTTT